CCGTCTTGAAAGTGATTTAAACCTTTTATACGATATCCACGATTCCTCTCAATTTGTAATCCAATACAAAAATCAATGGATTCCGTTAAGTTAGCTATATGTTGTGTATTATCAACGATTTCCACATAAGGCGGTGAGATGATATCTTGCGCTGTTACATACCCAGGACCCTTAACACAAATAGACGCGTCACAAGTTCCATATAAATTACTTCTCAATACTATTTCTTTCAAATTCATTAAAATTTCATGTACTGATTCTTGAATGCCCACTATGGTAGAATATTCGTGTGGTATTTTCTCAGATTTTGCGCATGTAATACATGTTCCGTCTATTTCTCCAAGTAAAGCTCTTCGCATTGCAATGCCTATGGTATCGGCTTGACCTTTCATAAGTGGAGACAAAAGAAAGCGTCCATAATAAAGACGCTTACTATCTGTCCTTGATTCAACACACTTCCACTGTAGTGTCCGAGTAGATACTGTTATTTTCTCTCGAACCATAGTAATATAATATTAGTTGATTGGATCATTTATTTCTCTTGAACTTTGTTTAATATTTCTTTTTACACACGTCTTTTTTTAGGAGGTCTACAGCCATTATGTGGCATAGGAGTTACATCCCGTACGAAAGTTAATAGTATACCACTTCTACGAATAGCCCGTAATGCTGCATCTCTTCCGAGACCGGGACCTTTTATCATCACCTCCGCTCGTTGCATACCTTGATCCACTACTGTACGAATAGCATTTTCAGCTGCGGTTTGGGCAGCAAAAGGCGTCCCTCTTCTTGCACCCCGAAATCCACAAGTACCGGCGGAAGACCAAGAAACTACCCGACCTCTTACATCTGTAATAGTAACAATGGTATTATTGAAACTTGCTTGAACATGAATAACCCCCTTTGGTATTCTACGTGTATTCTTACGTGAACTAATACGCCCATTCCTACGCGAACCAATTCTTGGTATAGTTTTTGCCATATTTGATCATCTCATAAATATGAGTCATATAGATATATAGATATATGGATATATCCATTTTGTGTCAAAAAGATCCTTTTATTTCTACATCGGATCTTTTAGGGAGTCTACACTATCCTTGTCTTTGTTTATGTCTCGGGTTGGAACAAATTACTATAATTCGTCCTCGTCTACGGATTAGTCGACATTTTTCACAAATTTTACGAACGGAGGCTCTTATTTTCATATTTTTTATTCCTTAGAACTTAATTTTGAATCAACTTATTGGAAGAAAATAAGTTTCTTGAAATTTTGAATTTCGAATCGTATTCACACGGAAAATATTAAAGTTGAAAAACCACTTTGACTCTATCCGCTGGCAGTATCCGTATAAAATTATGTTGGATCTTTCCGGAAACATAACCTAGAAAAAGACTCTCATTATCTAAATGAACCCGGAGCATATCATTGGGAAACGATTCAGTAATTAAACCCTCATGAATGCATTTTTTTTTTTTATTTTTAACAAATAGGAAGTTTTGGATACAATGCGGATATAATAAGGATTACCATATATAACACAAGATTTCTCCACCTATTCCTTTTAGGCGGGCCTCTCGATCTGTCATTATACCTTGCGAAGTAGAAATAATTACAATCCCCATTCCGCCTAAAATTCTAGGAATTCTTTGATAGTTAGAATATATTCGTAGACCCGGTCGGCTGATCCTTTTTAAATTTAAAAGATTTTTATCGGACCCCTTTCTATTTCGTCTATGTCGCAGGGTTGAAACCAAAAAATATTTGTTGTTTTCTCGATGTTTTCTTACATTTTCGATAAAACCTTCTTGTAAAAGGATTTTAACAATGTTTTCGGCGATATTAGTAGATGCTATTCGAACTATTCTTTTGCTATCCATATCAGCATTTCGTATAGAGGTTAGTATGTCAGCAATAGTGTCCCTACTCATAATGGACTAAAATTCTCGGTGCCCCAAATTTTGATATAATCAACATGTTTTTTATTTATTTATTTATGACTAAAAATTATATTATTAAATTTAAGGTATATGTGTGAAATACAATCTACTAAAAAAATTTGAATCCACTTCTTTCCACTATCCTACTATAACTCTAGCCTAGTCTCATCTTATATTTTAAGACTATTATAATACTTCGGGTGCCAATGAAACTATTTTAGTAAAATTTAAATGCCTCAATTCCCGGGCGATCGCACCAAAAACGCGAGTTCCTTTAGGATTTCCTTCTTGATCAATGACAACTGCGGCATTGTCATCATATCGTATTAGCATGCCGTTGTCACGTTTAAGTTCTTTACTGGTACGTACAATTACAGCTCTAACCACTTCTGATCTTTCTAGAGGCATATTTGGTACTGCTTCTTTAATCACAGCAACAATAACGTCACCAAGATAAGCATATCGGCGATTACTAGCTCCTATGATTCGAATACACATCAATTCTCGAGCCCCGCTGTTATCTGCTACATTCAAATGTGTCTGGGGTTGAATCATTTTTTTATTTGTTCTTTCAATGCAAAAGGCGAAAAAAAGAAAGAAATATTCTTTGTCAAAAAAAAAAAAAAAGAAACCTCGCATTTTTCATTCCCAGGATCTATTTTTTTTTGGTTTGATATTCTTATCCCAAACTAATAAATTGCGTTTTGATAGGCATTTTGGACGCTGCTATTGAAATTGCTTTTCGGGCTATATTTTCTGCGACTCCGCCCATTTCATAAAGTATTCGACCTGGTTTAACAACAGCGACCCAATATTCAGGAGAGCCTTTACCCGAACCCATACGTGTTTCTGTGGGTCTTACTGTAACCGGTTTGTCGGGAAATATACGTACCCATATTTTTCCACCACGACGCACATTTCGTGTCATTGCCCGGCGCCCCGCTTCTATTTGTCTAGATGTGATCCAGGCGGGTTCAAGGGCTTGAAGAGCATATTTACCGAAACTAATATGATTACCTCGATAAGACATTCCCTTCATTCGTCCTCTATGTTGTTTACGGAATCTGGTTCTTTGGGGGTTATAGTTGATGGTTGTTGTTTCTGAATTCCACCTCTACTACAGAACCGGACATGAGAATTTCATCTCATCCGGCTCCTCGCGAAGAAAAGGGATTCAAAATATTCAATTTGAATTGAGATATAAGATATATATATTTAACCAATAATAGAAAAAATCGAGGGATTCTTTGAGATTAATCTATTAGTGAGTTCTATATCGTGTTTGGGTATTTTGGATATATACCTAAACCTATATAAACATATATTTCTAGTTTTTTTTTTTCAGTTTATCATATCGGATTGACCCAAATATACAATTTAGCAATCTAAAAAGACCATTTTCGCGGGCGAATATTTACTCTAATATCTATTTCAAAGGTTAGTTCATTACTTCTCAGATCCGAATAGATCAATTCTTTTCTCGGTTCCTTCCGCCATCCTGACCATTGAATTGTTAGGATTTCATTTCACTAAAATCTTCTGTATTCATGGGTTCCATCGTTCCCACCGCTTCTTGTTTAATGGTTAGGTCTTAATTTTACAACGGAGCTCTTAAATGAAATTTATTTTTAAGTCAATTTTCTCAGTCTATATTGGCTTAAGGCTCTTGGTTTTTTTGGTCTATATCTATCATTTAATTATGTATGAAGCAGTCTTTTTGCTTTATTACATTGCCTTTTATGAGATGACTCATAGACCCTACATGTTGGAATTATATATCATCGATATTCTTTTTCTCTCTTTCTCTCACCCCTCTAGCCACATTTTTTCTATTCCGGTTCACACCTTAAAATGCTTTTTTTCTTTTTTACTTTATGCAAAACAGATTTCAGTTGCTACAATGATATGAATAATTTATCATATCTTGACTGGTTTTTTGGATCTAGATAATGTGAAGTGATGAGTTGGTTCTTAGTTCTATAGTTATTAGTTCATACTAGGAGGGCTTATTTTTTTTTGAACCTTATCTCTAAAAGAATCAACGAGTCACACACTAAGCATAGCAATTATATCAAACATTCAATCGAATTTTTATTTAACCCTATAGAATTAAAGAATTATGGAATTAAGAATTCTTTTTTATCTTCAATCAAAAAATGAACGAGTTTCTTATTTTTTGTTGGGTTTTGTTGGGTTTTGGGGGTAAAAAAAAAAAAGGAAAAGCCAAGAATTTTTTTTTTTTTTATTCTTCATTTATAAATATCCAAATTTTGATACCCAATCCGCCATAGATAGTTCGAACTGTATAGGCACAATAATCAATTTTAGCCCGAATAGTTTGTAGGGGAACCCTACCTTCTCTGATCCATTCGACACGTGCAATTTCTTTTCCATCAATGCGTCCTGCGATTTGTATTTGAATTCCTTTTGTATCCGCCTGTTCGGTTAATTCAATAGCCTTTTTCATTGCTTTGCGAAAAGAAACTCTATTTTTTAATTGTCCAGCTATAAATTCGGCAAGAATATTAGGATTTCCATAAGGTTTTGCAATTCTTGTGATAGCAATATTGAGTTTTCGGTTTACACAGTTCAACTCTTTTTGTAGATTTGTCTGTAATTCTTCGATTACTCGCGGTCTATTTTCGATTAATAATTTTGGGAATCCCACATAGATTATGACCTGTATCAGATCGATTCTTTTTTGAATCTCTATACGTGCAATTCCCTCAATGCCAGAAGATCTTCTCAGATTTTTTTGTACATAATTTTTTATATAATCTCTTATTTGTTTATCTTCTTCTAAACCTTCAGAATACCTTTTTGGTTGTGCAAACCAAATTGAATGATGACTTTGGGTTGTACCAAGTCGGAAACCAAGTGGATTTATTTTTTGTCCCATACTCCCCCACTACTATACACATTCTCATTTTTCATATCGGTATACGTATTTGTCCATCTAGGTTTTTTTAATGATGTAAGATAGTCTATATTTCGATATTTATCTTTATATTCATACTTTTTATAGGCACCTTTCGATTCATCTTCTAAAGATATATCGG